TGGCTTTGTAGTGGATTATAAGACGCTAGACTGCAATTCTGGAAATGTAATTAATTATTACCTTAGCTTTAAGGTTTAAGAGTTTATTTTTCTTATTGGAAACTTTGAAGGTTTCTAGTTTTTTTAACTTAAAACCTTAGTAAATAATTGTGATTAAAAGGGGGAATAATATGGGAGAAAGGTTGATTAAAGTGGTTGATAGTAGTAGTTTAGGAAAAGATTTTTTGGTTAGGGGGCTTATTTTTTTTGAAGAAAGGAGAAAAGAAGATATAGCGATTCGTAAATAATAAAAGAGTGTTAAAAGAGTTCTAAATAGTAGTGTGGTTAGTCAAATTAAAGATGAATTTGTAAAAATAAATTCTTGAATTAATATTATTTTAGGAATAAATCCTAGTATAGGGGGCATACCTCCTAACGACAATAGAGATAGAAATAGTGTCAATTTTGTTGATTTTGAGTGAAAGTTTATTGAGAGAAGTTGGTTGAGGTGAAAAATTTGGTTAAAGTGAAGAATAGATACGATTGAGATAGAAATTAGCAAATAGGAAATAAAATATATTAGCCATATTTTTTCATTCAATAAAATTGCAGCAATTATTCAACCTAAGTGATTAATTGATGAATAAGATAAGATTTTTCGAGTAAAAGTTTGATTTAGTCCTCCAATCGCCCCAATAATTCTTGATAAAATAGAAAATATAGTTATTATTACAAGACATGATAAAGAAGTTAATGAGCTTATAAGGGAAAGGGGTGCTACTTTTTGAACTGTTATTAGGGTAAGACATTGGGGCCATTCAATTCCTTGTATAACTGTAGGAAACCAAAAATGTAGGGGTGCTGTTCCAGATTTTAGCAAAAGAGATGTTAAAATAATTAGATAAGATAAGTTGGGCGAAGAAAAACATAGAGGTGCTGCTATAAGGAGAGTAGCTGAACCTATTGCTTGAATTAAGAAATATTTTAGAGCTCTTTCTGAGGAGTATCGGTTTCCTGTAAGAGATATAATGGGGATAAAAGATATAAGGTTAAGTTCTAGGCCTATTCATATAATAAACCAAGATGAGGATGAGACAGCAATTATTACTCCGGTAATAAGTGTAAAAAAAAATAGAATTTGGGGGCCCTTAATAATTAAAATTAAAAAGAGAAAGAGAGATTTCATAGATGGGGTATGAGCCCATAAGCTTAGATTTAGCTTATCTTTTTGGGCTGTAAATTGGTGTAAAGGCACATGAAATTTTGATTTTCGTAGGGTTGGTGTAATTCCATTATTTGCATTGGTTGGGGGGCAGGAGGCTAATAGTAGGGTAAATATTTTAAAATTTCACCCTGAGGTTTCTTCCGGAGGGTAAAATATTTTAAAATTTCACCCTAAATTTTCTTCCGGAGGGTAAAAATATTTTAAAATTTCACCCTGAGGTTTCTTCCGGAGGGTAAAAATATTTTAAAATTTCACCCTAATTGAGTTTTCATTCCATAGGTTTTGGAGTAATTCCATTATTTGCATTGGTTAAGTGGGTATAACAGCGGAGAGAAACTCTCATTTTTCGCCCTATCAAGGCGATCTTTTTTATCAAGCACACAGTTTTATATGCAAAAAGTGTTTTTTATTAGAGTAAAATACATAATAAAAAAATATGTAAAATATTTAGGATATTTTGGGGAAGTTAGGGGCTAGGTGGGCATTCAAATATAGGTTGAATTCTTTTTAGGAGTTGTTATTAATTTAGTTTAAATTTTGTTGGTGCGCTTGTAGGAATTTGTTAATGTTCTTTATAAATTAATAAATGTTTAACTAGAAATAATTATCATTAAATAAATTTCTTAATCTAAAAAGATTATAATATATTTAATTATTAATAATTATATAATAGTCCGTATACATTATATTTAATTTATATTATAATATCTTATTTGCCTCCAATAAGATAAATATTGAATAAATAAACAAGTAATGATTGAGTTTGATAAAATTATAACGATTATTGGATAGAAGAAAAGAGGATTAATAATTTAGAAATAGTAAGTTAAACTTACAAGTTTATAAAATATAAAGATTTTTACGTTTAGTTTATTATGATAAAGAATATCTCATTTAGTATCAATGAGATATAAATTGATTTAAAGTTAATTATATAATTATATATATATTATATTTTTAATATTTTTATTTATAATATTTATATCAACGATAATAATTATCATTAAATAAATTTCTTAATCTAAAAAGATTATAATATATTTAATTATTAATAATTATATAATAGTCCGTATACATTATATTTAATTTATATTATAATATCTTATTTGCCTCCAATAAGATAAATATTGAATAAATAAACAAGTAATGATTGAGTTTGATAAAATTATAACGATTATTGGATAGAAGAAAAGAGGATTAATAATTTAGAAATAGTAAGTTAAACTTACAAGTTTATAAAATATAAAGATTTTTACGTTTAGTTTATTATGATAAAGAATATCTCATTTAGTATCAATGAGATATAAATTGATCTATGTTTAAATGATATAGTTATATATGTAATATTATATTTTTAATATTTTTATCTATATAATTTAAATTATAGATCAATAAATTATAATTTAAATTTCTAAAATATATTTAATTAAATATAAATTGTATAATAGTTATTTTAAGTATAATACTAAAATAAAGTTTGACATTAATACTAATATATTAATAATTTAATAAAATTACTAAATTTTGTTATGCCTAATAATTAATAATAATTATTAAAATATAAATAAAGATTTGTAATAAGTGGGTACTCTTTATGTGGGAGAAATGAACCTATTTAAGGGGCATTAGGAAAACTTAAAATAAGTTTTTTTTTAAAAAAAATACTTATTTTAGTACTTGCAAACTTTTGGTTATTAATTATTTGTTAGTCTTTTCTGTTGTCTTTGGTAGTTTGATTCTTGCTAGGGATCTTTGTTTTTAAAAAGAATTTTATGGAAATATTTATTGTGGTTTGATATAAGTGTAAAGTATTAAAATTTAAATTCCAGTGTAGAGTATTAGTATTAAAAAATTAAAGTTTATTCTAGTTTTTAATTTGTTATTGAGGTAAAAATTGTGCCAGCATCCGCGGTTAGACTGATATAATATATGAAGGAAAAGTTAGAGTTGTAGTTAAAAATAGTTTAATTTATTATAAAAATTTAATAAAATATAAGGTGAAATTTTAATTTTTTTTAGGGGTTTTATTATTTAATTAGTTGTTTTGAAACTATGGAAATTAGAATATAAAATAGGATTAGATACCCTAGTATATCTTTTTTTAAATTGTATAGTCTTAATTAGTATTTGATATATCTTGAAAATTAAAGAATTTGGCGGTATTTTAGTCTAATTAGAGGAACCTGTTTCATAAACGATAAACCGCGAATTATTTTACTTGTTTTTGTTTTTCAGTTTGTATACCTTCATTATTAAATAACTTTTAAAGGAGTTTGTTAGAATAAATTATATTTAATATATTAGATCAAGGTGCAGCTTATAGACAAGTGAGAATGGGTTACATTAGTTTAAAATTATACGGATTATAATAGTAAGATTTTTATTTAAAGGAGGATTTAATAGTAATTAAATAATTAATATGTTTTATTGATACGAGCTCTAAAATGTGTACACATCGCCCGTCGCTCTCATAGGTTTGAAATGAGATAAGTCGTAACATAGTAGTTGTACTGGAAAGTGCCTCTAGAGATATGTGAATTATAGCTTAATAAGCGTTTCATTTACATTGAAAAGATCACTATGTAGTTAGTGTAGTTCAATAAAAATTTAAGTTTTTGTTGTGAGTTTTGTAAGGTAGGTTTGTTTATAATATTTGGGATTGTTTATAGTTTAAAAAATATTTAGTAATATTTGCAAGTTAGTATTTTTGATAGAAATTTTTAATTTTAAACATAGTTAATAAGTACTGTATGGGAATATTAATTAATTTCTTGGAGTGAAGAGTTTAATTCTTGTACCTTTTGTATCAGGGATTTTTTATATAGTTTATATATTTATAAGTATCTCGAAATAGAGTGAGCTAATTTATAAAAGATGTTTATGTGGAATAATAAAATTTAATTGTAAATTAGTGATGAGATGTTAAACGAACTTTATATATCTAGTTGCTTTTTAAATAAATTTAATTTAGTTTTTGTAGATAGGTCTATAAAAAAAATTTTTAGGGGGAATAGCTTCTAAAAAATTTAGTATAAAAATAATAGTAGAGTATTTAAAACTAGGCTTAGAATCAGCCGTGTTTTTATAACGTTTTAGTAAATATGTTAGGGAAGGTTGTTTTTTTATAAGGGTTTTACTTAGCTTAGGGGGCTAATTATAAAAATATTATTTATTTTAAAATAATGATTATATTAGTAGAGTAATTTTATTAATGTTTAGTAATTTTAACTAGTTAGAATAATTATTTTAATTTGTTTTTGTTATGTTTAAGGAACTCGACAAACAATATATTCACCTGTTTACCAAAAACATGTCTATTAAAAGTTTTTTAATAGTCTGGCCTGCCCACTGATATTATAAAGGGCCGCGGTATTTGGACCGTGCTAAGGTAGCATAATCAATAGTCTTTTAATTGAAGTCTGGAATGAATGGTTGGATGAAATATAGGTTGTCTTGGGCTATATGGGTTGAATTTTACTTTTAAGTGAAAAGGCTTAAATGAAATAGGGGGACGATAAGACCCTGTGAAGCTTTAATGTTATTAGGGTATTTATTGGATAATATATTTGTGATTATTTTTATGTTTTAATAATATTTTATTGGGGCGATTGGAATATAATGTGTAACTGTTCTTTTATAAAAATAGTAATTTTTAGAGCGTTGATCTTTAATTTAGGATTAAAAGATTAAAGTTACTCCAGGGATAACAGCGTAATTCTTTTTGAGAGTTCTTATCGACAAAAGTATTTGCGACCTCGATGTTGAATTAAAAGTTTCTCCAAGGCGTAGAAGTTTTGGTTGTAGGTCTGTTCGACCTTTAAAAATTTTACATGATTTGAGTTCAGACCGGCGTGAGCCAGGTTAGTTTCTATCTTTTATTTAGTTTTGAATCATTTTAGTACGAAAGGAGATGGTGATTAGAATAATTTTTTCTTATTAGGTGAATTTTAATTATTTTGGCAGATGAATGCGTTAGATTTAGGATCTATTTATGTAAGGGGGTTACAAATAATAATTACAGTTATGTTTGTGTGTGTAGTGTTATTATTTTATTAATTAAATTAGTAAATTATGTTGTATTAATTATTTTTGTTTTAGTGGCTGTTGCTTTTATTACTTTGTTGGAGCGTAAGGTTTTAGGGTATATTCAAATTCGTAAGGGTCCTAACAAAGTGGGCTATATGGGGTTACTTCAGCCTTTTTCTGATGCGGTAAAATTATTTACTAAAGAGCAAGCTTCTCCCACTTTATCAAATTTTATTCCATATTATTTATCTCCTGTATTTAGTTTATTTGTCTCATTGCTGGTGTGGGTTGTTGTTCCTTATGATATGGGTTTATTAAGTTTTAGGATAAGAGTTTTATTTTTTTTGTGTTGTACTAGTCTGGGGGTTTATACTACTATAGGAGCTGGTTGATCGTCTAATTCTAAATATTCATTACTTGGTTGTTTGCGAGCTGTAGCTCAAACAATTTCTTATGAGGTAAGATTGGCTTTAATTTTACTTAGATTTTTAATGTTGGTTGGCGGCGTAGATTTTTTGTTATTTGTTGAGTATCAACGGTATTTAAGATTTATTATTCTTACTTTGCCGTTAGCTTTAGTTTGGTTTTCTTCTTGTTTGGCAGAGACTAATCGAACTCCTTTTGATTTTGCTGAGGGAGAATCTGAGTTAGTATCTGGTTTTAACACTGAATATAGTGGAGGGGGGTTTGCTCTTATTTTTATAGCTGAGTATGCAAGGATTCTTTTTATGAGTACTTTATTTGTTATTATATTTTTAGGCGGGGTTATAAGAAGAGTTTTGTTTTATTTAAAGGTTGTTTTTATTGGATTTTGTTTTATTTGAGTTCGTGGTACTTTGCCTCGGTTTCGTTACGATAAGTTAATATATTTAGCTTGAAAGAGGTTTCTTCCTGTATCTCTGAATTATCTTATTTTTTTTCTTGGTATGAAAGTAGTGTTTATAGTTTTTATTTTATAATTGTATTTAAATTAGGAAAGTTATTAAGAGAGTTGAACTCTTTTTAAATATTTTCAAAATATCTACTTTCCTCAAAGATAAATAACTAATTTAGTAGTTTATCTCATAAAATTAATATTAGTGGATTAAGGGTGTAGTAAGAGAAGTAAGTTAGTGTTAAGATTTGGCCCGTTAGGATATAAGGATCTTCAACTGGTCGTGCTCCAATTCAGGTAAGAAGAATTACAACAACTACAAAAATTCAAAATATTAGTTGGTTAGTGGGATAGAAGGTTAATCTACGAAATTTGGCTTTGTGTGTGAAGGGGAGGAAAAATAAAATTATTACTGATAGGGCTAGAGCAATAACTCCTCCTAGTTTATTAGGAATGGATCGTAGGATTGCGTACGCAAAAAGGAAGTATCATTCAGGTTGAATGTGGGCTGGGGTAACTAGTGGGTTGGCTGGAATAAAATTATCGGGGTCTCCTAGTAGATATGGGTTTAAAAGGGTGATTAGTATTAGTATAAAAAGAAGTACTACAAATCCTACAATATCTTTAAATGAAAAATATGGGTGAAACGGGATTTTATCAGCTTGCGATGTGATTCCTAGTGGGTTGTTAGATCCTGTTTGATGTAAAAATAAGATATGAATTATTGATGCTGCTATTACGGCAAATGGAAATATAAAGTGAAAAGTAAAAAATCGAATTAGAGTTGCGTTGTCGACAGCAAACCCCCCTCAGATTCACTGTACAAATTCTTGTCCAATATATGGAATTGTTGAGAATAAATTAGTAATAACTGTGGCCCCTCAAAAGGATATTTGGCCTCATGGTAGGACGTAGCCTAAAAACGCTGTTGCTATTGTTAATAGTAAGATTATTACTCCTACTATTCAGGTATGTATATAGAGGAAAGATCCATAGTAGATTCCTCGTCCTATATGTATATAAAGACAAATAAAGAAAAATGATGCTCCATTGGCGTGTATAGTTCGGAGGAGTCACCCAAAATTTACATCTCGGCAAATGTGGGCTACTCTTGAAAAGGCAAGATCAATATGGGCTGTATAATGTATTGCTAAAAATAATCCGGTGGCTACTTGTACAATGAGGCATAGACCTAAGAGTGATCCAAAGTTTCATAGAGTTGAAATATTTGTTGGGGTTGGTAGGTCTACTAGTGCCCTGTTGGCAATTTTAAATAGGGGGTGTAATTTTCGTTGAGGTATTGTCATGGGTTAGTTTAGTCGTAGCGGCCCAAAGTGAGTGGTTATAATTTTAACTACAACCACTAGGGTTAATAGTAAGTAGAGAATTAAAAATAATGTTATTTTTATGGTTATATTATTATATATAGTTCTTAAAATGTTTGATGTTATTTTAATATTTTGCATAGGGGCTAAGGATGAGGTTTCAATTAGTGTATAAATTGGATTGATAGTTGGGTCTATGAAAATAAATAAGATTCTAATTAGTGTTCCAATAAATATTACTTTTAATAGTATTTTTGAGATAGAAAAAGGCTCATTAGGGGCTAATGAGGCAACATAAATAAATAATACTAATATTGCTCCTAGGAAGATTAAAAATAAAATATATGAGAATCAAGTTGTTTTTAGGGAGAATCTTACTAATACTGCGATAATTACTGTTTGGATTAGAAGAGTGGTTCCTATGGCTAGTGGGTGTGTAATTTTAGTAAAAATAACTGATAATGATGATGAGATAAAGGTTATTAGTGTTAAAATTGAAATATCAGAAAATAGTTTATAAAAAAATATTAGTTTTGGGGATTAATGATGAGAGTTAGTTTTCTTTTCTGATGTTTAGAAAAAGAATTTTTATTTTTGGTTTACAAGACCAATGTTTTCATTAAACTATCTAAGCACTAATGTTAATTTTAAGTTTGCCTTTTTTTTGTTTATTTATATTTTTGTGTGGGTTGGTTTCTTTTGTAGCCAGTCGTAAGTATTTATTGAGTACTCTTTTAAGATTAGAGTATATTATGTTAAGTATTTTTTGGACTATGTCGGTGGTAGTAGTGAATTTGGGCTGTGATATTTACTTTTTACTTTTTTTTTTGACTTTAGCGGCATGTGAGGGGGCTTTAGGTTTATCTCTTTTAGTGTGTATTGTTCAAACTCATGGAACGGGTAATTTTAGTGGGTTTAATGTTTTACAGTGTTAAAGTATTTATTTGCAGTTGTAATGATAATTTTTATAGTTCGAAGATGGGTTGTTGTTCAGGGTGTTTTATATATTATAGTTTTTGTATTTAGTTTGAGTGTTGTAGGGCAATTTAGGTTGGCTGGTTTGGGGGTAGGTTTGGGTGTAGATTTGATTAGTTATGTTTTAATTTTACTTAGATTTTGGGTTGTAGCTTTGATTGTGGGAAGTAGGCAAAAAATTTATGAAACTTCAAATTTTAGTGCTATATTTCTTTTTATGAATATTGTTTTATTGTTGAGTTTAATTATAACTTTTTCTTGTACAGATTATTTATTATTTTACGTTTGTTTTGAAAGTTCTTTAATTCCTACTTTAATTTTAATTTTAGGTTGGGGGTATCAGCCTGAGCGGTTACAAGCTGGTGTGTATATGCTTTTTTATACTTTGTTTGCTTCTCTTCCTTTGTTAGTTTCTTTTTTTGTAATATATAGCGTTAGAAATAGTTTAGTATTTAAGTTAGTTGACGTTATTAGTGGTGTTGGATTAAATTATTTAGTTTGATATCTTTGTAGAATTTTTGCGTTTGTTGTTAAACTTCCTATGTTTGTTGTTCATTTATGGCTTCCTAAGGCTCATGTTGAGGCACCAGTAGCTGGTTCTATAATTTTAGCTGGGGTATTACTTAAGTTAGGGGGCTATGGGATTATTCGTGTAGCTCCTGTTTTTTTAGGTATTGGATGTATATTTTCTTGGATTTGGGTAAGTCTGGGGGTTATTGGGGGGGTTATTGTGGGAGTTATGTGTTTGCGCCAGGTTGATATGAAGGCTTTAATTGCTTATTCTTCAGTTGCTCATATGGGATTAGTTATATGTGGGTTAATATTGTTTAGTTGGTGGGGGCTTACAGGGGCCGTTGTAGTAATAATTGGGCATGGGTTATGTTCTTCAGGATTGTTTTGTATTGCTAATATAGTTTATGAGCGGGTTAGTTCACGTAGATTAAGAGTGAGGAAGGGGTTAATAAATTTAATACCTAGGATAGCGTTGTGGTGGTTTCTTTTAAGGGCCGGTAATATAGCAGCTCCTCCAACTTTAAATTTGTTGGGAGAGATTAGTCTTATTATTAGAGTCGTGAGATGAAGTAAAGTTTCTTGCGTTGGAGTTGGCTTGTTGTCTTTTTTTAGGGCGTGCTATACTTTATATTTATTTTCTATGAGTCAACATGGTAAGTTTTTTAGGTCTGTGTATTCTTGTTGTTCTGGTCAAGTTCGTGAGTATCTTGTTTTATTTCTTCATTGAGTTCCCTTAAATATTTTAATTTTAAAACCAGGTTTTTTGATGTATTTATAAAGATTTAAATAGTTTAATAAAAATATTGGTCTGTGAATCCAGAGACGCGCCCATGTGCTTTAAATAGTGGTTTGGAATGTTACTATAAATTTAAGAAGGATAGTTTTTTTGTGTTTAATTTCTTTGACTTCTTTATTAGAGGTTATGTATATAATAATTTTTGATTTTAGGTATTATATCGAGTGAGAAGTTATTACTTTAAATTCTTGTAATGTAGAGATAACTTTAATTATTGATTGAATGTCTATGTTATTTTTATCTTTTGTTACTTTTATTTCTGCAATAGTTATATTTTATAGAGGCGGTTATATGGCTGGAGATGAAAATGAAGTTCGTTTCATATATTTGATTCTTGGGTTTGTAGCATCTATGGGATTTTTAATTATTAGCCCCAATTTGGTTAGTATTTTGTTGGGGTGAGATGGGTTGGGACTTGTTTCTTATGTTTTAGTTATTTATTATCAAAATGAGAAGTCAGCTAGAGCTGGTATATTAACGGCTCTTTCTAATCGTATTGGTGATGTTGCTATTTTAATTAGTATTGCTTTAATATTTGATTTGGGTGGCTGGGGTTTTATTTTTTATTTTGATAGGAATTTAATTTTGAGAGTTAGGGGGTTAGGGGGGCTAATCATTTTAGCAGGTATAACTAAGAGGGCCCAAATTCCTTTTTCAGCTTGGTTGCCCGCGGCTATGGCCGCACCTACTCCTGTATCGGCCTTAGTTCACTCTTCTACTTTAGTGACGGCGGGTGTTTATTTATTAGTTCGATTTGGTCCGGCTTTAATTGGGGTGGGGAGGGTTGTTTTATTTTTATTGGCAAGTTTGACTATATTTATGGCGGGGCTTGGGGCAAATTTTGAGACTGATTTAAAAAAAATTATTGCTTTATCAACACTAAGTCAGTTGGGGGTTATAATATGTGTCTTAAGTTTGGGATATTATAAATTGGCTTTTTTTCATTTATTGGCGCATGCTTTGTTTAAAGCATTATTGTTTATATGTGCGGGGTCAGTGATTCATAGCGTGGGGGGCACTCAAGATATCCGTGCTATGGGCGGTTTAATTTATGTAATGCCGTTAAGTATTACTAGAATGAATTTGGCAAACTTAGCTCTTTGTGGGTTTCCATTTTTGGCAGGGTTTTATTCTAAAGATTTAATTTTAGAAGTAGTTTTTTCGGGGGCGTTAAATGGGGTGGGATTTTGGCTTTTAGTTTTGTCTACTGGTTTAACTGTTTGTTATACTTTTCGTTTAATTTATTATAGTGTAAGTGGGGATTATAATTTAGTCGGGTTTGCTTATGTGAGGGATGAAGATAAAACTATAACTAATCCTATGATTTGTTTGGGATTGGGGGCCCTAACAGGGGGGGCAGTCTTATCTTGGCTAATATTTCCAAGTCCTTGACTAGTTTGTTTGCCCCTAGGTTTGAAATTATTGGCTTTAATAGTGAGGGGGTTAGGTGGGTTTATTGGGTATATATTAAATTTGGTTGGGGAGAGGCATACTTTACTTTCTTTTTTAAATTATAAGTGGGTTTTTTTTGTTGGGTCTATATGGTGTATGCCGTTTTTATCAACTTGGGGGCCTAATATCAGTATTTTAAAGGCTAGGCAACTTTATTATCAGCTGGGCGATAGTGGTTGAATGGAGTATTATGGGGGGCAGGGGGCTTATTTTGTGGGACTTAATTTTTCTAAATATCTTCAGATTATTCAGGATAATAGAGTAAAGTTATATATAATTATGTTTATTGTCTGGTTAATAGTGGCGATTTTAATTTATTCAAATAGCTTATATAAAGTATTACATTGAAGCTGTGAGGAAGATTATTTTATCTTTGAATATTTAAAAAAGGGTTGAACCTTTAGCTCTACAATGAAAATGTAGTGTGTTTATACACCATAAAAATAGGAATAAAAACGGATTTAAACCGCTTAAAAAAAGTTAGAAGCTTTTATTTGATACAAATCTTACTCCTTAGTTAGAATAAATATTCATTACAACCATTAACAGTGGTTTGCCTCTATTTGGCTTTAACTAAAAATTAGAGGTACTTCACCAAAATTTAGGTCGAAACTAAGTGCAATAATTCGCTTTCTAATCTAAAATTAGCTTAAATAAGCACTTTTTGGATGCAACCCAAATATCATAGTTGATTATAATTTTAATTAATTGGCTCATTCAAGGGCCCCTTCATTTCATTCGTGGTAAAGTCCTGCTAAAAGGATAATTAAGAAAAAAATTCTTGTAGTTATTCATCTACAGATGTTAGATATATATATAATAGGAGCTAGGGGCAATAAAAGTGTAATTTCTACATCAAAAATTAAAAAAATTACAGCAATAAGAAAAAATCGAAGGGAAAAGGGCAGTCGGGCGGACCCCTTGGGGTCAAACCCGCACTCAAATGGTGAATTTTTTTCTCGGTCTATAATAGTTTTTTTAGCTAGAGTGGATGAAATAGATATAATAGTAAGTGTGATAATAATTGTAGTTACAGTAATAGTATAGATAATGATGATTATCTTTTCTGGAAAACCAGACTTATTGATTGGAAGTCAATTATACTTTTATATTAAAAAGATAGGTTAACCCCCTCATCAGTAAATAGAAATATATAAGAAAAGTCATACTACGTCTACGAAATGTCAATATCAGGCGGCTGCTTCAAATCCGAAATGATGTTTAGCGGAAAAGTGGCATATATATATTCGGTAAAGGCATACTAATAGAAATCTTGATCCAATAATAACATGAAGCCCATGAAACCCAGTGGCTACAAAAAAGGTTGATCCATACACTGAATCTGCGATTGTGAATGGGGCTTCATAGTATTCTATTGCTTGGAGTCCTGTGAAATAGAGCCCTAAGATAACTGTTAAAGTTAATCTTTGTAGGGCTTGGGTGTGGTTAGATTTCATTAGAGCATGATGGGCCCATGTTACTGTAGCTCCACTTGCAAGAAGGATGGCAGTATTTAGTAGGGGTACTTGAAATGGGTTGAAGGGATTAATTCCTGTTGGGGGCCAGCAAGCACCTACTTCAATTGTAGGGGATAGCCTTCTGTGAAAGAAGGCCCAAAAAAATGAAAAGAAAAATAGTACTTCGGATGTAATAAATAAAATTATGCCTCATTGAAGCCCTGTGACAACTTGTTTAGTGTGAAGCCCTTGATAAGTTCCTTCACGGGTAATATCTCGCCATCACTGAATTATGGTTAGGATAGTGGCTAATAGGCCTAATGAGAGAAGGTTAATGTTATATTGGTGAAATCACTTAACTAATCCTGTAGTAATTATTATAGCTCTAATTGAGCCAGTAAGAGGTCAGGGTCTTATGTCAACTAGGTGATAGGTGTGGTATTTGTGTGTTATCATTAATTTACTTCTCTAGCGTATAGGGTTCTAAGAATTGCAAATACGTAAGATTGGATAATAGCAACGGCTGATTCTAATAAAAGAAGGAGAACTTGAGATAAAATAAGAATTCTTAAAATAGATAGAGAAAGGTGGGGTCCTGTATTGCCTAATAGAGTTAAGAGAAGGTGCCCGGCAATTATGTTAGCGGCAAGTCGTACAGCTAGTGTTCCTGGACGAATAATGTTTCTAATTATTTCAATTAATACTATAAATGGTATAAGGGGGGCAGGAGTTCCAAGGGGGACTAAGTGTGCTAGTATGTGTTTGGTGTGGTTGATTCATCCGAAGATTATAAATGAAACCCATAAAGGGAGGGCTAGTGATAGTGTTATTCTAAGGTGCCTTGTTCTAGTAAAGATATATGGTAATAAACCTAAAAGATTATTAAATACAATTAATCTGAATAATCTTACAAATAAAATTGACCCAGAAGAATTTAAAGGCCCCAAAAGGATTTTAAATTCTTTATAAAGGGCGCTTGTGATTGACGTTCAAATTAGAATTCAGCGAGATGGCATCGCTCATAGGGCAAGTGGAAAAAATATAAGTCCCAATGCTGTGGATGTTCAATTAAGCGGTAAGTTAAAAATTCTTGATGATGGATCAAACCTAGAAAAGAGGTTTCTTATCATTTTCAATTTAATTTTTTAAATTTAATAGCTAAAGTGGGTAGGTGAATTTTATAATAGGGCTTTAAGAAATGGTTTATAATAAAGAATAAAATAAGTGTTACTGAAAAGAATACAAATAAGTTAAATCATATTAGGGGAGCTATTTGGGGAATTTAAAAATATTAGGTCTCTAATAATTTAAGTCTGACAAACTTAGGTTATAAATTAACTAATTTTTAGGTGGCTGTGAATCAGCTAAACTTTTATGATACCTGGTCATCAGAAGTAGGCGTTACTATAATAGGTTTAAAAGACCTATACTTATTTTCAGTCATCTAATGATGCTTTTCTGGTATTAGAAATTCACGATAAGAATGAATCTGTAGATGTTCTTTCTACTACAATAGGTATGAATCTGTGGTTTGTTCCACAAATTTCTGAACACTGTCCAAAAAATAGCCCAGGGCGACTAATTATGAATCTGACTTGGTTTAGTCGCCCCGGGACAGCGTCTGCTTTAATTCCTAGGGCGGGGATTGTTCAAGAGTGAATAACGTCAGCAGCGGACACTAAAATTCGGATTTGTCTGTTTATGGGTAGGATAGTTCGGTTATCTACGTCTAATAGTCGAAACTCATTTTTGGATATTTCTCTTAGAGGTGTTATGTAAGAGTCAAAAGATAGTTGGAGAAAGTCTGAATATTCATATCTTCAATATCATTGGTGCCCAATTGCTTTGATTGTAATTTCTGGAGATCCTACTTCATCAAGTAGATAAAGAAGTCGGAGGGAGGGTAGGGCAATAAAGATTAAAATAATGGCGGGTAGGATGGTTCAAATTATTTCGATTGTTTGGCCTTCTATAAGAAATCGGTTAGTAAGGGAGTTGAAGAATAGGGATGTTATTATATATCCAACTAGGGTTGTAATTAGAATTAATACTAGTGTGGTGTGGTCATAAAAAAAAATTAGTTGTTCTATTAGAGGAGAGGCTCTATCTTGGAATCCTAGTCATGATCATCTTGCCATTAATTCTAAAAGAAATAATTTCCTATTGGGAGCTTAAATCCCATGCAATGATCTGCCATTTTAGAATTTATTAATTAGAAATTTTAGGAATTTCATTAAAAGTATGGTGGATTGGCGGATATTCTTGTTGTCATTCAATTGATGAAGATATGGAGAGAGAGAATATAACAGTTCGTTGGGAGGAAAGGGCTTCTCAAACAATAATTACGAATCCTAAAACAGCAATTAAAGAAATGGTTGAGCCAATTCTTGATACTATGTTTCATGTTATGTATGCATCGGGGTAATCTGAATACCGTCGGGGTATTCCGTTAAGGCCCAGGAAATGTTGGGGGAAAAATGTAATATTTACTCCAATAAATATTGTTAAAAAATGAATTTTAAGTCATTTGGGTGATATTGTTAGTCCAGTGAATAGTGGGAATCAATGAGCGAGGCCGGCAAAAATACCAAATACCGCGCCTATGGAAAGAACATAGTGAAAGTGAGCTACTACATAGTATGTATCATGCAAGATAATATCAATTGATGAGTTAGCTAGTACTACTCCAGTAAGTCCTCCAATGGTAAATAGGAAAATAAATCCTAGGGCCCAAAGTAGGGAGGGTCTGTATGTAAATTTATTTCCATGTAGGGTGCCCAGTCATCTGAAGATTTTAATTCCTGTTGGAACAGCAATGATTATAGTTGCTGATGTAAAGTAAGCTCGGGTGTCTACATCTATGCCCACTGTGAATATATGATGGGCCCATACTACAAATCCAAGAACTCCAATTGCTATTATAGCATATACTATACCTAGTGTTCCGAAAGTTTCTTTTTTGCTTGATTCTTGTCTTACAATGTGAGAAATTATACCAAATGCTGGTAAAATTAAAATATATACTTCGGGGTGTCCGAAGAACCAAAATAAATGTTGGTATAAAATTGGATCTCCACCTCCGGCTGGATCAAAAAATGAAGTGTTTAAGTTACGGTCAGTCAACAGTATTGTAATTGCTCCAGCTAATACTGGTAGTGAAAGTAATAAAAGAATGGCTGTTAGAAATACGGATCATACAAATAGAGGTATGCGGTCTATAAGTATTCCTATTGTTCGTATGTTGATAACAGTTGATATAAAATTAGCTGCTCCCAGGATTGATGATACCCCAGCTAAATGTAATGAAAAAATTCCTATGTCTACAGAAGCTCCTGCGTGAGCAATATTTCTTGCTAATGGCGGGTAGACAGTTCATCCTGTTCCTACTCCCCTCTCTACCATTCCTCTTGAGAGTAGAAGTGTGAGAGAGGGTGGTAATAATCAAAATCTTATATTATTTATTCGTGGGAAAGCTATATCTGGAGCTCCTAATATTAGGGGTAATAGTCAATTACCAAACCCCCCAATTATAATGGGTATGACTATAAAAAAAATTATAACGAAGGCGTGGGCAGTAACAATAACATTATAAATTTGGTCGTTTCCAATTAATCTTCCTGGTTGACCTAATTCTGCTCGAATTAGAAGTCTTAGGGCGGTACCTACTATGCCAGCTCAGGCTCCTAATACAAAATATAGTGTTCCAATGTCTTTGTGGTTGGTTGAAAATAGTCAACGTTGCGGGTTAAATGGCTGAGAATTAGGCGGTAAATTGTAAATTTACAGACGGAGAGCTCTCCTTTGACCA